GGTTTAGCCAGGGCATTTACAACGCGGCCTAAATATGCCTCACTCACTGGTATCTGAGCAATTCTTCCTGTTGCTTTTACAGAACTTCCTTCTTGTATCATCAAGCCGTCACCCATTAATACAACACCAACATTATTTGATTCCAAATTAAGAGCAATACCTATAGTACCGTCTTCAAATTCTACTAATTCACCTGCCATTACTTCATCAAGACCATAAATACGAGCAATACCGTCGCCCACTTGAAGTACGGTACCCGTATTTACAATCTTTACTTCCCTGTTATATTGCTCAATACGCTCTCGGATAATATTACTAATCTCGTCGGCTCGAATGGTTACCATGAGTATTTGTTAATTTTTTTTTGAAAAAAAAAAAGATAATGCCTACGGTAGAAGGGCTAATCGATTATTTCTTTCATCGCCCCAAACATGCCAATATTAGCACTGATGGTACGTAAATGTAACTCCTTGGTTAAACAACGATTCAAAGTTCCTAGAGCTCCTTCTAAGGCTTGGTGAAAAATCCGTTGTCGAACTTGATTAATTGCTCTTTGTTGTTCAAAATGAATCGTTTCATTTTTGTAATTTTCTAATTGTTCTAAAGTCTTATAAGTTGAATTAATCAAATTCAATTTTTCTCGTTCTATCTCAGAATAGCCGTTCACTCGAAACTGGTCTGCTTCTATTTCTATTTTCTGTAAGCGGGTCCGGGCTTTTTCCAACTGTTCAACGGCCCCCTCACGTAGTTCTTCTGAATTTCGAATAGTATTCAAAATCCTTTGTTTTCGATTATCTAATAAATCACTTAATGAAAGTAGATTATCTTTCCATTCATTGCAAAATTTCCATGATCCCTTCCCGAACCAAACATGAATCTTTCGATTCATTTGGCTCTCACGCTCAATTATTTCAATTACTTATGGTAAATTCCCATATCTTTTGTTACTGGAATGAGCCTATCCTCTCTAATAATTCATATGCAAAAATAAAAAAAAGATCAAAATTAATCAAAAATCAGAATATTTGTAGGACTCTTCTGACCAAACAAGTAATTGTCAGTAAAGTTGTTTCTTGTTTTTTTCTTCAAATCCAACGAATTTACTTTATGCACAGGTTATCGATTCAACATTCGATTAAGAATGAGGGAAATCCCCATTTTTCAAAAAGGAAGGTTCCAATTTTTTTCGACATGAGTGCTCTATACCGAAAAAAATTCCCAACTATTCATTTAGAATTCTTTCATTTAGAATCCTTTGATATATTAACATATTAGTAGAAAGAGTACCTTGCTCTGTCTAGACTTCAAACAGTTTAGCTTTAACCATGCTAATGTCCCTACGTTATCAGTTGATAGAGAATCAAAGTATATTTACTGATGAATTGCGAAATGCTATGGTTCTTAAAGATGATTTTTGAATTTATTCAAAAGTAATTCGCAGGATCGTGCACCTTTTCTTTACTAATAAAAAAATGCAGCTGATTCAATTCAGCCTATTCGTGAAATAAACAACCCGCACACACTCCCTTTCCAAAAAAAATCAATACACCAAGGACTAGACTTAGATTTATTGGATTTGTTGCTAAAATATCAGTATTAAACCCGAAACTCCCGGCGGATGGCCAGTGACCCAAAGAAACGAAAGAATCGGTTACATTTTTCATAAGATCTCTCCTTCTCTTATAGACAGAATATTATCTATTTAATTATCATATTTCATAATATTTATAATTTTGATTTTTTATTTACTATTTAGAAATTGATTTTATATTTTAGAATTAGAATTTAAAACATAGTAAATCGAGTCAAAAATATATTCGATTTTTATTAGAAATAGATTTTTTTATTGTAAATTTCTAAAAATTGCTAACTAAGAACAATAGTTAATAGTTATTAGACTTTGATATCAGGTCTAGTGTCAATTTCAACATATCTTCTTTGTTTTTGTTGTTATAACACTTCCTTTAAATTTTAAAATAAACTAATACAGGGTAACGAAGAAAGCGAGAAGGGGAAGGAAGAAAGCGAGTCGGTCTACTAAAATTCCTCATCCTCCAATCAGCCCTTCCCGTGGGTTATTGTACCAATAAAACTAAATATAAATAATTAATTGTTAATTGTAGGAGTTAAATCTTGATATAATTCGAAAAAGCAAGCAGCAAATTCAAAAATTGGCAAAAATGTTATTTTTTAGCAGATTAAACAAAAGGATTCGCAAATAAAAGTGCTAATGCTACAACCAGTCCATAAATTGTTAAAGCTTCCATAAAAGCCAAACTAAGTAATAAAGTACCTCGTATTTTTCCCTCCGCCTCTGGTTGTCTTGCGATACCTTCGACAGCTTGGCCCGCAGCAGTACCTTGACCAACTCCAGGTCCAATAGAAGCAAGCCCAACGGCCAACCCAGCAGCAATAACGGAAGCGGCAGAAATCAATGGATCCATGATAAATTCCTCGCATCAAAAAAAAGAAATGGTTAATGATACAATCAACCACTAAATTATGATTTAATTATTCCATCGATAGATTGTCATCCAGTCAAAGTAACGTAACTAAGAGTTCAAAATTGAAGTAATGAGATTATTGAATCAGCAGAACTGCTTCGATATCAATTTTGTAGTTTCTATCCACAGAGTTTTGGTGAATTCATATAACTTTTTGTTTTTCCATTTCTTTCTTTGTTCCGAATCAATCATTCTTTAAATTCGAACTCTTCCTTCTTTAATTCTTAATTTAATCTCTTTATTCACTTCACAGTTTCAAACGAAAAGAAAGACTTTTATTGGAATCCCTATCAAAATTCTTGGTAGTCGCGGGACAGATTAAGATTAGATATATCTATTTGCTCATATATAACTAGCCTAATATTACATATACACACCCTTCTTCCATAACGTAAACCAACTCTTTGTATCTTAAATTCAATTTGAATTCTAAAATCATTTTTTTTAGAAATATTTATTTTATAAAGAAAAGTTGTTTATTTTACAGTCATTAGACAGATTTCATAGATTATATATTACATATGTTTGTTTATTTTAATCCCACCCTCCTAAACCTAAACAACGCACTTTTTTCATGTTTTGTAAACTCTTCTTTTCCTTTTATTTATCGTTATCTAAAATCGGTACAATCAATCTAATCTAAATGATCTAAATGAACGAATTCAGTAGTCTGAATCATTGCATATAAATAGAAGTTTTACGTTCTTCATGTAATTTAGTTTTTTTCTTTTGGTTAATCGTTGGATTGAATAAAACCGACTGAAATGGGAATCGCTTTATAGAACCTTTTTTTGTGCGATTAAACAAAAAAATAAATCAAGAATTCTTATTCAGATTATGACTCCTAAGAATGGGTTGAATGAAATGAACAAAACAATCAAGCCAATCTACAACGAATATTCATTGTAAGAAGATATAAATGAATCAAGCAAATTTTAGATTTTAGGAAAAAGATCTTTTAGATCTCTTTCCTTTTTTTGAATTCCAAAATATTACAAATATCGTAATCTATTTCTTTAGATCGTATAGACTTTTTTGTCTATTTATGTATAGAGTTATGTTTACGAAGTAGATTATCTTGAGCAAGACATGCATTGCCTTGCATTAAACCGAAGAAGACTATTTCGAAACTTAATTAATGATGCCCCTCCATAGATTCACCTATATAAGCCGCAGCTAAAGTTGAAAAAATAAGAGCCTGAATACCACTTGTAAATAATCCAAGGAACATAACAGGTATAGGAACCACCAAAGGTACTAAAGAAACAAGAACAACAACTACTAATTCATCCGCTAATATATTTCCGAAAAGTCGAAAGCTAAGTGATAAAGGTTTTGTGAAATCTTCTAAAATATTAATGGGTAAAAGGATTGGAGTTGGTTGAATGTATTTACCGAAATAACCCAATCCTTTTTTACTAAGGCCCGCATAAAAATATGCTATTGACGTAAGTAAAGCTAAAGCAACCGTAGTATTTATATCATTCGTAGGTGCGGCTAACTCTCCATGAGGTAACTTTATAATTTTCCAAGGTAAAAGCGCCCCTGACCAATTAGAAACAAAAATAAATAGAAACAGAGTTCCAATAAAAGGAACCCATGGACCATATTCCTCTCCAATCTGAGTTTTGCTCACGTCTCGAATAAATTCAAGGACATATTCGAAGAAATTCTGACCGTCAGTAGGAACGGTTTGTGGGTTTCGAACAGCTACAATAGCTGAACCTAATAAAATAGCAATTACAACCCAAGAAGTAATAAGTACTTGGGCATGAACTTGGAAACCCCCAATTTTCCAATAGAAATGCTGGCCTACTTCCACACCGGATATATCATATAATCCTTTAAATATTTTGATGGAACATGATAGAATATTCATATTATCCTCTGAAAGAAAGAAAACTTTTTAAGAAATTATTTTGATTCCACTATACTATACTATCCTTTTTTACTTGTCTGTGCCCGCTTGAATTGTATATTTTAGATTAAGAACTAATCACATAGTATCCCCCTATTTTTTTATTTCTTTCGTGCGATTCAGAAATAGAGTAAATTAAATATTAAATTAGAGTACCAGATTCCATTAATCTATGGAATTCACAAAATAATTTCTTTCTATTATTATTAATCAGAGATTTCGTATATAGCTAGAACGACCCTCACAAATTGCAAATACTAATTTGTTAAAAATAAATCGGATTGAAGCTATCGCGTCATCATTCGCTGGAATCGAAATATCCGCGAGATCCGGGTCGCTGTTTGTATCAATTAAACAAATTGTTGGAATTCCCAAAGTGATACATTCGCGAAGAGCCGTATATTCTTCTTGCTGATCAACGATTATTACAATATCAGGTAACCCCGTCATATATTGAATCCCGCCCAAATATGTTTGCAAATGGGATAACTGTCTCTTCAATTGAACCACATCCCCTTTCGGAAGGCGGTTCAGCCTTCCGGTCTTTTGTTCCATTCTCAAGTCCCTGAACTTTTGAAGTCTCTTTTCTGTAGTGGACCAGTTTGTTAAAATACCGCCGAGCCATTTTTTATTAACATAATGACACCGAGCACTTATTGCAGCCCGCGCTACTGAATCAGCTGCTTTCTTTTTTGTACCAACAATTAAGAATTGTTTTCTCATACTTGCTGCATCAAAAACTAAATCACAAGCTTCCGATAAAAAACGAGCAGTTCTAGTAAGATTTGTAATATGAATACCTTTACGCTTCGCCGAGATATAAGGTGCCATTCTCGGATTCCATTTTCTGGTAGCATGACCAAAATGAACTCCTGCTTCCAGCATTTCGTCCAAATTAATGTTCCAATATTTTCTTATCATTTCTCCCCACACTTCCTCTCTTTTTTTTTTTTCAAAGAAAAAAGGGGAGATGAGGTACCCTTAAAATAAATAATTGTTCCGATGGAACCTTCCCTTTTCTCGGAGTTGGGTCTTGATACACGATCCAAGCGATTAATTTCTTTGCTATTTTTTATTACTATTAACAAATTACATGTAAATGTAACAAATCACAGGACCGCAAAAAATTCAAAGTACTGATCTTAGAAATCATTCAATCCTATAAACGCTTGTTCTGATGTATCATAGAAATTTTTCGAAATGCAAAAATCAAATAACTTTCTGTGGTGGAATAAAATATCTCTTATTTCCCCTTCGAATAAATTGTTTTTTTGTTTTTTTAAAGAAGTGTTCTTACGTTGCTTTGAGCGGTGCACTAATCCTCTGAATCCGGTACCAACGGGTATCATACCACCGAGAACAACGTTTTCTTTCAGACCTTTCAACCAATCAATACGACTGCGGAGAGCTGCTTTTGATAAAACGCGAGCAGTTTCCTGAAAACTCGCCTCGGCTATGAAACTTTGAGTATTCAGCGAGGCTCTCGTTATTCCCAAGAATATGGCTCGGTAACAGATCGCTTCTTCCAAAGCGCGTCCCGTCCGTTCCGCTCGCAACAATCCTATTTGTTCCCCGGGTGAAAAAACATTAGACATTCCATCTTCTGAAACCAAGACTTTTGATGTTATTTGACGTACAATAATTTCGATATGCCTATTATGGATTTGCACCCCCTGGGATCGATAAACCTTTTGAATTTTATTAACCAAAGAGATACGACTTTGCACTATAGTTAGCTCAGCACCGATCAAGAATCTCCAAGGAATTCCAAGAATTCTTGTTATACACCCGTTCCAACCCGCAACTCTCTTTTCTAGGTTTATCGATATTGAATCAATTGAGCGCACTTCTAATACTTGTTCCACTTTTGGAAGACCCTGCGTTATATCACCAGATCTCGATTTTTCATATATAAATGTAACTAATGTATCTCCTTTATAAAGGATTTCTCCATAATGGCCATGAACAGTTGCTCCTGTAGTGGCCAAATAAGGCTTAGCCAATCTTAGTCCTATAGAGTCGACGTGAACAATTATAACTTGACCTGATTTTAGGTGTGGTCCATTTTTGGCTATACATACATTTTCACAAATAAACTGTCCCAGATTAATTATTGTGAATGTTTCTTCACAATAATTAGAATGATAATTCTGATGGAGAAAATACCAATTTAATTTTAATGGATGAGAAACGCTATTATTGCATGGGTCCAGATTAACCATTCTCTGTTTCTCATCCATTAAATAATATTTAAATATTCGAAAAATCCGTTTGAAATTGTCAAGTTTCAAATATTTAGTTACCGAAATCTGATTCTGCGTTAGTACATGGTAAAATGAATAAAAATTCGCGATTTGAAGGGCTGTTCCTAAAGGGCCCAAGGAATTCCTAATTGTAATTGTAGGATCTCTTTTAGTTGATTCGTTTATTCCATTGTGATATTTTATATCGTTTAATAGATCTATTCCAAAACAATTTGATGATGACAAAATTCCCAAAGATTGACATTCCTTTTTTCTATTTCTACTCAATAACGTACTAAAAGTTCCTTGATTTTTTTTAAGTGATTGTTGAATCCGTGCCTTGGAATAAAGGAAATAAAATGGATTAATGTTAGTGTGATCTAACCCATTATCAGAGATCGATTCTGAACTTGAGGGACCATTCCTTTTTCGGCTGATATAGAAAAAATGGGATTTCACTAAGTCGATTCTTAGGAAATCACGAATTAGGCCATTTGTACTTATTTTAACAAAAGAAGCCCGGGCCGCTTCGATAGAAGAACTATTTTTTTCTTGATCCCAATTCAACACTAAACAAGTACGAACTAATTGAATCCTTGTGTCCGAAATTCCCCGAATTGATTTATCATTTCCATAACCATAAAGAATATAATTGACAACTTGAAGTTTCAAATTCTCTTTTTCCTGCAATAGATCCGAGTAGAAAAGTGTTTCTAAATTTATACCGCCCGCTATTTCATATATGATTACCGGTCGAACCAAAACAAAATACTTTTTCCTGCTAGGTGTGATCCGTTGGACATAGAGCCAATTTTTCACTTTTTTTGATTCCTTCGTATTTGTTTTTACTGGTCCGGGTGATATCAAGATACCACTATATCGAGATATTTTATCTGTTTTTCCCGGAAAATGGATATCTCCAGAAAAGATTTTTAGTTCCATTTTTTTTTTTTTTCGCTCTAGGCGGACCAACCCGCCTACCCGACTTCTTGTATTTAAAGTGATTTGGGTATCTACTCCAATGATACTATTATTTTGTACCATTAGGGAAGAAGATTCAGGTAAAATATAAACTTCCTCGGGAATGAAAAAAAAGCGATCTACTTGCATTTGGTATTTTGGCTTAAATTCTTTGACTCCTCGATATTCAATTAAATCTTCTTTTTCGACAATGGAATGCGCCCCGATAGCCCCATATTTAGTAATTCCTGAACAGTTTCTTCGGTATTGGGGATCATCAAAATAAGCAAAAATACTATTTCCACGGAACATACCATTTATAGGTATTTCAATCGAGATATCGGAGTGGGGCATTAGGCCGTTCTCTCGTTCTTGAATCGGTTGGAAGGGCATGATAAATCGATTTCTTCGCTTCTTTGCCAATAAATCAAAATTCTTGTGGGGAATAGCAGGATATACGAGATTATAATGACCAGTACAGAGGATTCGATTAAGTTCTGAATAATCAGAAACCCTCCCTTCTTTTTTACCCGAAAGATCTAAACTAAAGAATTTGTGTTTAACTTGATCATTTTTTATTGAAGGATTCGAAATATAACTTTTTTCGACAGAAAGAGAATGAATGTTCATTTGATCTTGATCCTTGTGTAGCGAAAACGGGATTATACTGGATCTGCGCGAATCCCCTGATAATATCCATAAATGGCTTGTTTTTGGTAAGAGATGGACATTACTATATCTAAATTCAGGTGCATGATATACATCGGTACTCCAGTGCATTTCCCCTTCTGAATCGCAATAAATATGTTTTCGAACCCTCTCTGTAAAATTCAAAGTGTACGTTCCCGCGCGAATTTCAGCAATCACTTGTTCTGATTCTACATATTGGTCATTTTGAACTAAAAGAAAACTTTTTGGTGGAATAGTCACGTTCTGTATAATATCTTGACTTTCAATAGTTACATCCAAGTCTATATAACATAGAAAAGCGGGATGCCCGTGACGTGTACGTGTAGGATGAACTAAATGCTCATTAAATTTTATTTTTCCATTAGAGGGAGCTCGTACATGCTCTGCGGTACCCCCCGTGAATACTCCGCCCGTATGAAACGTTCTTAATGTTAGTTGAGTACCCGGTTCTCCAATGGATTGACCCGCAATAATACCTACAGCTTCTCCCAACTCCACCAGGTCACCATAAGTGGAACTCCGACCATAACATAATCGACAGATCCAAGATGTGCTTCTACAAGTAAAAGAAGTTCGAATAGATATTGGTTGTGTTCGAAAGGTTATAAATCGATTGACAAGCCCAATCCCAATATCTTGATTTCGAATGGCAATACATCGCGGACCCATATATATATTGTCTGCTAATACACGACCAATTAATGTTTGGATAAAAATTCTGTCCGACATCATCCCATTTCGAGGACTCACAGGGATACCTCGGGTGGTGCCACAATCAGTTCGACGTACAACAACGTGTTGAACTACTTCAACAAGTCTGCGTGTAAGATATCCAGCATCTGATGTTCGTACAGCAGTATCCACAACCCCTTTTCGGGCTCCATAGCAAGAAATGATATATTCTGTTAAAGACAGCCCTTCGCGTAAATTGCTTTGAATGGGTAAATCAATCATTTGTCCTTGTGGATCCGACATTAATCCTCTCATACCTACTAATTGGTGTACTTGAGATGCATTTCCCCTAGCTCCCGAGAAAGACATTATATGAACTGGATTAAAGGATTCTGTCATCCTAAAATTTTGGTTCATTTCTTGTCGCAAATATTCACTTGTAGCATACCATATTTCAATGGATTGGCGTAATTTTTCTATCGCGTGTACATTTCCATAATGGTGGTGTTTTTCAAAAATAAAACTTTGTTGTTCAGCATCTTGGACTAGCCATCCTTTAGAGGGTATTGTTAAAAGATCATCAATTCCTAATGAAATGGATGTAGCAGTAGCTTGCTGGAAACCTAGAGACTTTAATTGATCCAAGATGTGTGATGTATATGCCATTCCAAAGTGATCTATTAATCTGCTAATAAGTCGTTTGATACCAGTTCCATCTATCACTTTATTGTGAAAGACCAGATTGGCCCCTTCGGCCATAACTACCTCCATATTCTACTGAGTAGGGTTCGACAGTGGATTTGAAGTCAATGATTCGAAAACTTCCTTTTCTCGACTTGATTCGCGTAGAAATTCAGGAAATATGGTCCTAGTTGAACCAAAGGGATCTGAGAATTCACACCGATGTCATAGAATTATTTAACTTAGATTCCTATTAAATTAGGTACCGCTGAGGAAGCTTGGCAAAACCCTTGTATCGCTTCTTCGATTTCTCGATAAAGAGAAATCTGACC